ATAAAAAGGCCGCGATAAATATCCCTAAAGAAGCTATACTGACTGAAAAAACGGAATCTTTGAAAAATTCGTACCAATCCATTGAATTATTCAATTTTTGAGTCAAAAGATTTATAGACGGAGTTAACCATTTAGATAATATATCTAAATCTACTCCTTCTTTACTTAAAGTAATTGGAATTCCTATAGACCCAACGAACAAAGTAAATAGACCCAATACAAGTAGAGGGAATAACATAGTATTATCCGATTCATAAGGATAGGAATAAAGCTTTTCATTCTCAAACTGAAAATGAACAATAGTAATAAAGTGTTGTTTCACATTTCTAGCACTATCATCAATTGGATATATCTTTTTTTTCAAAAAAGAAGAACGTTCCTTATTATTCATTGTTAATAAATTCACATTTTTGTTAATTCTTTTGGAAACTCCCTTACCCCATGGAGATAGTGAATAGAAGGGTATTTTTTGTTTACCGATGTAATTTTGGAACTGAACACCTAAATGCCCTTCAAAAGTAAGTAAATAGATACGAAACATATAAAATGCGGTTAATCCCGCGGTAAACCAAGCTATTATTGCGAAAATCGTTGAATATAACCAACTATCAGTAAGAATTTCATCTTTGGACCAAAAACAAGCCAACGGCGGAATACCACAAATAGAAAGTGTACCTACTAAAAAAGTGATTTTGGTAATTGGTACATGTTTTGTTAAACCTCCCATAAGAGCCATATTTTGACTTTTATGGGGAGAATACCCAACAACTGTTTCCATTGAGTGAATAATGGATCCGGATCCTAAAAATAACAAGGCCTTGGAATAGGCATGAGTAATCAAATGAAATAAAGCACTTCGATAAGACCCCATACCCAGAGCTAGCATCATATAACCCAATTGAGACATTGTAGAATAGGCTAAACCTCTCTTAATGTCTTTTTGAGCAAGAGCTAAAGTAGCTCCTAACAATACTGTTATTATTCCTACCAACGAAATGCAATTCATTATGTAAGGTATAACTATGAAAAGAGGAAGAAGCCGGGCTACAAGAAAAATTCCCGCTGCTACCATGGTAGCAGCATGTATAAGAGCAGAAATAGGGGTGGGCCCCTCCATGGCATCAGGTAACCATACATGAAGGGGAAATTGTGCAGATTTAGCAATGGCACCGGCAAATAATAGAACAGCACACAAAGTAACAAATAAGCAATTAACTTCATTATTCAAAATCAAGTTATTGACTATTTCGAATAAATCCCGAAATTCGAAACTGCCCGTTATCCAAAAAAAACCCAAAATTCCTAATAATAAACCAAAATCCCCTATACGATTAGTTACAAAAGCTTTTTGGCACGCATTTGCTGCAAGAGGTCGTGTAAACCAAAATCCTATTAATAGATAGGAGCATACCCCAACCAATTCCCAAAAAATATAAATTTGTATCAAATTAGAACTAGTAACCAATCCCAGCATGGAAGTACTGAAAAAACTCATATAAGCAAAAAACCTCAAATAGCCTTGATCATGAGCCATATAATTATCACTATAAATAAGAACCATAATTCCAACAGTAGTGATTAATATTGACATAATAGACGTAAGTGGATCGATCAAATATCCGAATTCTAAAGAAAAATCATTAATAATGATCCAAGACCATATATATTGATAGATAGAATTGCTATTTATTTGCTGAATAGATAGATTGATTGAAAAAAGCATGACTATACTTAACAATAAAACACTATGAAAAGACCACATACGACGAAGATTTTTTGTTGCCGTTGGAAAAAGAAGAAGTCCCACCCCTATTAATATAGGAATTGAAAGTGGAATGAAAGGTATGATCCACTCGTATTGATATGTATGTTGCATAAAGGTTTTTTAATTATTAATTTCTTAATTAATATTTGCGATTCACCAGATCTCGCGTCTTTGATTTGAAAGGGATCAATAAAAGTCAAGATATGGACTAAGTTAAAATTGAAACTAACTTAAAATAGAATTTTAATATAATTAAATTTTAGATTTTCTGAATTTTTGCTAAATCCTTCAATTATTCAAAGCATGGGGTTCCATTTGGTCAAATGATATGAAAGATATAAATTCCTAACCTTGAAAATGGAACATACTCTTTCTCCAGCTTTGATCACGTAATAGCAAAAATCTTTTCATTAAGCAAAAATTGGGTTCTTATCTTAAACCCTTTTGTGGGGTGTTTTGTTACATACATCTAAATAACATCTAAATAAAATCGAAAATCCAAATAGAAGGTTATTTTCCTTTTAGATTCCTTCTTTTTTTAGCTTTTTTTAGAGAGGTTAACCTTAACTAATTTCATTTGTATGACACAGCAGGTTCTATATCTATAGACAAATTGGGTTTTGAACAATAGATGTCTTTCACATCCAGCTATAACAATAAGGGAAAAAAGTAAATGGCAGTTCCAAAAAAGCGTATTTCTACATCAAAAAAGCGTATTCGTAAAAATATTTGGAAAAGGGGTGGCTATTGGACAGCGTTAAAAGCTTTTTCGTTAGGAACATCCATTTTTACCGGGAATTCAAAAAGTTTTTTTGTACAGCAAACAACTAAGTAATAAAACAACTAAGTAATAAAAGGTTAGAAAAATCGGAATCCACTCAAAAATCGACTCCCCTTTTTATTTTATATCAAATTCTATTTCTATTAGAAATAATTATATAAAAAAAAAAAAATGAAAAAAAAAATATTAATACTTGGTTTAGTGACAAACTAATAAACACAAGATAAAATGGTTTACCTTTCTGTGTCTCAGTTCCAAGATGGGGAGGCTTTTTCCCCATCGACATATTTGGCACAGTTACAATATAGAATAAGCCAAATTGTTATCTCTTTTCTATTTTAGTTATGTTCATTGATAAAGTGCATTTTGGAATTCTATCCCTTGATTGACAGTAGAACTTTCTAGTTCCAAGAGCTGCTCAAACATAAAATCGAAAATGCATGAAAACCCCAAACCCCTAAACTACTAAACTAAAAGAACGAAGCTTCAAATCGATCTTTGAACGAATTTTTATTTCTATTCAGCAATGTAAAACTTTTCTGAAAAAATAGTACACTGCATTTAGATTTAGTTATTCAATCTCGACGATTTTTTAGTCATCGAATATTATAATATTAATATAAGTTCAGAAGACAAGCCGCTATGGTGAAATTGGTAGACACGCTGCTCTTAGGAAGCAGTGCTAGAGCATCTCGGTTCGAGTCCGAGTGGCGGCATGCCACCTTCTAAAAAAGAAAAATAGATCGTATAATAAATTCAACTCCCGATTTCAATTTAAGAGACTCTTCTTTTCTTTTTTTTTTTAAGATTTTTTATGTTATGATATTTGCAACCTTCGAACATATATTAACTCATATTTCCTTTTCAATCGTTTCAATCAGAATTACAATTTGGCTGATAAGATTTTTTTTAGAAGATGAAATCGTACAACTATATGATTCATCCGAAAAGGGAATGATAGTTACCTTTTTCTGTCTAACAGGATTATTAGTTACGCGTTGGGTTTATTCAGGACATTTCCCACTAACCGATTTATCGGAATCATTACTCTTTCTTTCGTGGAGTTTTTCCCTTATTCAGATAGTTCCTTTTTTAAAAAAAAAGAAAAATTATTTAAGCACAATAACCGGTTCAAGTGTTCTGTTGACTCAAGGCTTTGTTACTTCGGGTCTTTTAACTGAAATAGGCCAATCTTCAATATTAGTACCTGCTCTTCAATCTGAGTGGTTAATAATGCACGTAACTATGATGATATTCGGCTATGCGTCTCTTTTATGCGGATCATTATTGTCAATAGCACTTCTAGTTATTACATTGAGAAAAAGCAGAACAATTTTGAATCTTTTATTATTTTTAAATGAATATTTTTTCAGTGGTGAAATCAAATACAAATATATGAATGAAAGAACCAATCTTTTGCCAAATACTTCTTTTTTTTCTACTAAAAATTATTACAGGTCTCAATTGATTCAACAATTGGATTGTTGGAGTTTTCGAGTTATTAGTCTAGGGTTTATACTTTTAACCATAGGTATTCTTTCGGGAGCAGTGTGGGCTAACGAAGCGTGGGGATCATATTGGAATTGGGACCCCAAAGAAACTTGGGCATTTATTACTTGGATCATATTCGCGACTTATTTACATACCCGAACAACTCGAAACACACAAGGTTCCAACTCAGCAATTGTAGCGTTTATAGGCTTTCTTATAATTTGGATTTGCTATTTTGGGGTCAATTTATTAGGACTAGGGCTGCATAGTTATGGTTCATTTACATTAACATCTAACTGAATTCAAGAAAGGATCTTCCGAATCCAACCGAGTGCGGTTATAATAAAAAACTTTATGTGAACCGTGTGAATCAACTATTTTATTTGATTCACACGGTTCGTGCTTATTGCCCATATGGGGTTCAAATTCATTTTTTCACTTTACTTAGAAATTGACGAGAAAAGCTCTCTTTTTTCATTCTAGACCCTTTTTTACTACTAACTACAGAATAAACGATTTTAAAATCATAGCATAGGCTTTTTTTTGTTTTAGTTATGAAAACTATTTATAAAAAAGAATTAGATAGAATAACTTCGACCTTGTCAACTGATAGTGAAAAAACGAAATCAGGGTACATACCAATACCTAGTATGGGTAAAAAGAGAGAAATCGAAAGAAATAACTCGCGCGGTCCAGAATCAAAAAAAGAACAATTTGGAATATTAAAGAACTTGTATCCATAGAAAATTTGTCGTGACATAGATAATGAATAAATAGGAGTTAATATCATTCCAATTGCCATTACAAACGTAATTAGTATTTTTGGCATTAAAAGAAATTTTTGGCTGGTAATTATTCCAAAAAATACTATCAATTCCGCAACAAAACCACCCATACCCGGTAATGCAAGGGAAGCCATGGAAAAGCTACTGAACATTGTGAATATTTTTGGCATTCGGATAGCTATTCCGCCCATTTGGTCAAGGTAAACAATGCGTAGTCTATCGTAAGTGGTACCTGCCAAGAAAAAAAGTGCAGCACCAATAAATCCATGCGATATTATTTGTAAAAGAGCTCCGTTGAGTCCTGTATCGTTTATAGACCCAATGCCTATAATTATGAAACCCATATGAGATACGGAAGAATAGGCTATTCTTTTTTTTAAATTCCGTTGGCCAAGAGATGTTGAAGCTGCATAAATTATTTGCAGTGTCCCTACTATCACTAAACACGGCGAAAATAGAGAATGGGCGTGAGATAAGAATTCCATATTGATCCGTACCAACCCATACGCTCCCATTTTTAATAAGATTCCGGCCAGAAGCATACAAGTACTGTAATGTGCTTCTCCGTGGGTATCTGGTAACCATGTGTGTAGGGGTACAATCGGCGATTTGACAGCAAAAGCAATAAAAAATCCAATATAAAATATTATTTCCAAGGCTACAGGATACGACTGATTCGCTGACGTTTCAAAATTTAATGTTGGTTCATTGGAACCATATAAAGCGATACCCAAAACTGCTATTAAGAGAAAAACGGAACCCCCCGCCGTGTACAAAATAAATTTTGTAGCTGAGTACAGACGTTTCTTTCCTCCCCACATAGATAGAAGTATATAAACGGGAATTAATTCTAACTCCCACATGATGAAAAAAAGCAAAAGGTCCCGAGAAGAAAATGATCCTATTTGACCACTGTACATTGCTAACATCAGGAAATGAAATAATCGAGAATCGCGAGTAACCGGCCAAGCTGCTAAAGTCGCTAAGGTAGTGATAAATCCCGTTAGTAAAATAAGTCCTATAGAAAAGCCGTCTATTCCTAATCTCCAATGGAAATCAAAAAAATGTATCCAGTTATAACCCTCCGCCAGTTGGATTAATGGATTATCCATTTGGAAATGATAAGAGAATGTATAAGTCGTTAGAAGGAGTTCGAAGATACATATAAATATAGTATACTGACGAATAACCTTATTTCCTCTATGGGGAAGAAAAAAGATTAAGGAACCGCCAAATATTGGCAAAATTACAATTGTTGTTAACCAAGTAAAATAATTCGTGGTAAATACAAGATATACTTGGACCAAACAAACCCTCGCTCAAACTATTTTGAGCACGGGTTTGTCGGTAAAAAAATCAAATGGATTCAACTGAATTCAAGTAAACTTTTCTTGAATGTATCAATAAGCTAGACCCATACTGCGGGTTGTTTCATGCGATAAGTAAACTCGAACACTCAAGAACTCGGTTGGACAGGCGGATTCACATCTTTTACAACCAACGCAGTCTTCCGTTCTTGGAGCAGAAGCAATTTGTTTAGCTTTACACCCATCCCAGAGTATCATTTCTAATACATCGGTCGGGCAGGCTCGGACACATTGAGTACAGCCTATACATGTATCATAAATCTTTACGGAATGTGACATTGAAGATATCCATTTTGAATGTCATAAATTTTCGACCTAGTAATAAAAAAACCCTATATTTAGATACCAGACGAATCAACAAGTTAGCAGAATTTTTTTAATCAATCTACTTCTTTCTGGATTGATTTATGAGAAAAAGGTCCAAGATACTTTGATTTCTTAGGTTTTTGTAACCGCTATCATACCTTAATAATGTAGCAAACTAATTCTAATCCGTTTCTGACTATTGGAATTCATATCCCCAATACTAATTATTCAACAAATTCGATTGGTTAATACGAGTCGATTTTCGGTTACGATAAATTAATGAAACAATAGCCAGTCCAATAGCTGCTTCGGCGGCTGCAATAGATATAACAAAAATTGCTAAGATGTCTCCTTTTAATTGACGATTATCAAAAAAATCGGAAAATGTTACAAAATTGATATTAACTGCATTTAATATAAGTTCAAGACACATAAGAGCTCTAACCATATTTCGACTTGTGATCAATCCATATGTCCCAATAGAAAATAAATAGGCACTCAACACAAGTATATGTTCGAGCAGCATTAACCAACTCCTTATCAATCTTATTCAGTTCAATCTAAACACCAATTCAATCGAATCGATTGAATCATATATAACAAGTAATCGATACTTGAATTTCTTATTTACTATTGACGAGCTAGAACAATTGCACCTATTAAAGCAACTAAAAGAATTATTGAAACAAGTTCAAATGGAAGAAAAAAATCGGTTGATAAATGAACTCCAATTTGTTGGTTATTAGTTATCAAATCTTGCTCTAGAATCTGGTTTGGTCTTGTAGTCCAAATAATAGCGTCCCATGACATATCTAGAATAGTACTAATTAGTGAAATAAAAAGACTTGTACAAACTATCGAAGTAATTGCATCCCCAATATTCCAAAGATTTGCCTCTTCGGAATATTCTGAACCGTTCATGAACATCACAGCAAAAAGTATTAAAACATTTATAGCTCCTACGTAAATGAGTAACTGTGCAACGGCTACAAAGTAGGAGTTCACTAGAAGATAGAATAAGGATATACAAACAAGAACTAATCCCAGCGAAAAGGCAGAATAAATTGGATTGGAAAGTAATACCACCCCCTGACCTCCTAAGATTAGACCCGATCCTAGAAAGACTAAAAGAAAACCATGTATTGGTCCCGATAAATTCATTTATAAAAATATATAAATTGAAATATTTCATGACTTTATTGACCGGAGCAGGAAAAAGAAGAAGAAGTGACTCCTATTTTTTTTATGAAACTTCTTTTAACTAAACAAAATGGGAGTTGCTGTAAATAGTGTTATTGGAGTCCTTTCATTTAATATCCTAACGAATAGTTTAAAACTATATCTATTGTGAAAATCATTACTCTAATATAGAAAAAAAACCGATTTTCTATCCAGAAACTTTTAAACAACTAATCAAAAGTTTGTATTGATAAAAGTTATTCTTTTAGATCCAAACTGGACCTTATTTCTATTTATTTGTTAGTTTTTTTTGAATCAATTAATCAAATCGAGGGTTTTAGCCATTTTCTATTTTAGGTAAATTCGAAATTGTTCGAATTGTGTAATCGTCACTTACTGATGTCGGTAACCGACCCAACGAAATTTGATTGTAATTCAACTCATGCCGATCATAAGCAGAAAGTTCATATTCTTCAGTCATTGATAAACAATTTGTTGGACAATACTCAACACAATTACCACAAAATATACAGATTCCAAAATCAATACTGTAATTAAATAATCGTTTCTTTCGAATATCAGTTTCCAATTTCCAATCAACAACAGGTAGATCTATAGGACATACACGAACACATACTTCACAAGCAATGCATTTATCAAATTCAAAGTTAATTCGGCCACGGAAACGCTCAGGTGTGATCAGCTTTTCGTAGGGATATTGAATAGTTATAGGTAAACGATTCGCATGAGATAAGGTGATCATGAAACCTTGACCAATGTACCTGGCAGCTCGTACTGTTTGTTGACCATAATTTATGAACTCAGTTACCATAGAAAACATGTCGTGAATATATAAATAAAATAAAAAATTTTTATGCTTGTTTCTTTCTCTTGTTTGAGACAAGTCGTGAATACAGAATATTGTAGTATTTTACATCGAAAGAAGTTGGAACGAAGTTGTTAATAATAGATTACCTAAAGAGATAGGTAAAAGAAATTTCCAGCCAAGACTTAATAGTTGGTCCATTCGCAGCCTTGGTAAAGTCCATCTTGTTGCAATAGGAATAAACAAGAACAAATAAGTTTTAGCTAATGTAATAAGTATACCGATTATTGTTCCAAAGACTTTACCCGCTTTATTTATGTCAAAAATCTTAGGAACGAATTCGTAGGGGGTCGAAAGATCCCAACCTCCTAAGTAAAGAACTGTTACAAATAATGAAGAAACTAGTAGATTTAGATACGAAGCAACGTAAAATAAACCAAATTTGATACCAGAATATTCTGTTTGATAACCTGCTACTAATTCTTCTTCTGCTTCCGGTAAATCAAAAGGTAATCTCTCACACTCGGCTAGAGAAGAACTTAGAAAAATGCTAAACCCTATAGGTTGACGCCATAAATTCCATCCCCAAAAACCATATTTTGATTGTGCTTCAACTATATCAACTGTACTTGGACTGTTAGATAATCATAGTCGATGATAACACCAATGTTCCCATCGCTATTACAGAACCGTACATGAGATTTTCATCTCATACGGCTCCTCAGAGGTCACAAATAAATTTAAGGTTACGGTTCCGAATTATACCAATGAAATTCTATTTGCTCGACTTAATATACTTAATATATTTATAATATATTAAAAGCGCTTCGGAATTGATCTTATCTTTTTTTTTTAATTATAAAAATTTCATTTTTCTTTGTTGATCAATAATGTAATTCTTGAATAAAAGACTTTTTATAATATTTTTATAACAATAGTGCATAGATAGTTCAACCTATTTTTTTTTTTTCAATTTACAAAAATGAATTAGAATGGAAGCTCTAATTCATAACTCATGACAAGAGTTCTCTCTTTCGAACTAAAAAAAAATATATAGGAAAAAGAATAAAAAAAAATATCCCCCTTTTGCAATTATTCTTTTTTATTCCGTTCCTATTCTCCTTTCTTCATAACTCATATAAATATAAAAGGGCTTTAAACAAAATAAAAGATTATCTCGTTCGTGATAGTTATTTATTTAATCAGTGAATAGGAGTATACTTTGGATCGGAATTCTGGGGAATACTTCTTGAGCTTTTCTACCAACCTAAAGCCCCAATTGAATTCCTTTTTATATACGGAAATACCCTTTTTGATAACTTACCAAATCTACAGTATCAACTCTTTACTAACCCTTTGTGTATTTTGGTCTTCCTAATCATCCACTTATTTTTTTTCAACCTACCCTTATGCTAATAGACCTGTCGTAATAGATAATAAAATAAAAATCCCACGGAGTTGGTCTTTTGAACCCGCTTCAAGTCATCATGACTAAGTAATGAATCTTGGGGTAAACAGTCTCTACTGTTTATGTTTAATTAATTCTTGTACGTAGGAAATGAGACTTAACCTTTTTACTGCAAATTTTTAAGCCGTTTTCTTTCACCCATATAACTATCTGCTTTAAGCCATCAACCAAAATAATGAATAAACAAATGAAAAATGTACATTTAACCTTTTTCTTAAGCCTAATAAAAAAATAAAAAAAAAAATAGAGAGTAAATTTTGTGTCTTAGCGAATCACACGTAGAGATATTGATAATACACACAGAGCTAATGGTATTTCATAACTAATTGATTGAGCAGCAGCCCTTAGACCACCTAAAAAGGAATATTTATTATTTGATCCATATCCCGACATAAGAAGTCCAACAGGAGCAACACTTGAAATGGCGATCCATAAAAAAACGCCAATAGTAAGATCGGATAGAACAAGGCGATAGCCAAACGGAATTACTGAATAACTTAGTAAAATGGATATGACTGCTATGGATGGTCCGATACTGAATAAACGGGCATCTCCTCTCGATGGAAGAAGATTTTCTTTGAAAAGTAGTTTTATACCATCTGCTATAGCTTGAAGAATTCCTAAGGGGCCGGCGTATTCAGGTCCAATACGTTGTTGTATCCCCGCAGATATTTCTCTTTCTAACCAAACAATCACGAGTACACCTATTGTGATTCCTAATACAAGACCAAAACTAGCGACAAGCATCCATAAGATCTCATAGACCCCTTTTAAGGATTCCAATCTGGAAAAAGGATTAATAGCTTGTATTTCAGTTGTATCCATTATCATTTTAACGATCAACTTCTCCCATAATGATATCTATACTACCTAGTATTGTCATAATATCAGCCAATTTCATTCTTTTAACTAACTGAGGAAGAATTTGCAAATTGATAAACCCCGGTGGACGAATTTTCCATCTCCACGGAAAAACGCCCGAATCTCCTATCAAAAAAATTCCCAATTCGCCTTTTGGGGCTTCGACTCTAACATAAAGTTCTTGTTTGGACAATTCAAAGGCTGGAGAAGGTTTTTTACTAATAAATCGATATTCAAAATCATTCCATTCGGGATCTTTTACTCTATCAAAACGTCGTAGTTCCAAATTTTCATATGGTCCCCCTGGAATTCCTTCCAGAGCCTGTTGTATAATTTTGATGGATTCTGTCATTTCGCCAATGCGTACTAAATAACGAGCTAACGAATCGCCCTCTTTTTGCCATTGAACTTCCCAATCCAATTCGTAGTAACACTCATAATGATCAACTTTACGAAGATCCCATTGTATTCCGGAAGCTCGTAGCATCGGTCCTGATAAACCCCAATTTAGTGCTTCTTCCCCGGCAACAACTCCTACGCCCTCAACTCGTTTTAAAAAAATAGGATTACGCGTAATAAGCTTTTGATATTCAGTAACCCCTGTTAAAAAGTAATCGCAAAAATCCAAACATTTATCGATCCATCCATGAGGTAGATCAGCAGCTACTCCTCCGATACGAAAAAAATTATGCATCATTCGCATACCGGTAGCAGCTTCGAATAGGTCATATATCAATTCTCTTTCTCTAAAAATATAGAAGAAAGGGGTCTGTGCGCCAATATCTGCCATAAAGGGGCCAAGCCATAACAAATGTGAAGCTATCCGACTCAACTCCAACATAATGACTCGGATATAGCTAGCTCTTTTCGGTACTTGAATATTGCCTAATTGTTCAGGCCCATTTACGGTTATTGCTTCTGTGAACATAGTAGCTAAATAATCCCAGCGGGTTACGTAGGGCAAATATTGTATAATTGTTCGATTTTCTGCAATTTTCTCCATCCCTCTGTGTAAATAACCTAATATTGGTTCACAGTCAATAACATCTTCACCATCTAGAGTAACGATGAGTCGAAGAACACCATGCATTGATGGGTGGTGAGGTCCCATATTGACTCTCATTAGGTCTTTTCTTGTAGCTGGTACATTCATAAGTTTTTTACCGATTCATTCTTCCATGAATTGCTGAAAGTTAAAAGAAATTAATCAAAACTCAAAATTTAACCAAATAAACTAAATACTAAAAATTAAAATTCCCCGGCTTTTGCAATTAACGAGTTTTTATCTCTCGAATATTCAACTGACCAATTAATTCTTTATAATGTACTGTATTTTTTTTTGCCAAATAAGCTAATAGCCGTTGACGTTTTCCCAATATTTTTCGTAAACCTCTCTGAGATAAATAGTCTTTTTTGTGCAGTTCCAAATGTGAAGTAAGTCTCTGGATCTTATTGGTAAACCAGAATACTTGAAATTCAACAGAACCTCTGTTTTCTTCTTCAGAAATGAGTGTATTTTTTAGCATAAAAAATTTCCCCCTTCTCATCTTACAAATAGGTATTTTACCGATGAGTAATAATAATAATAATGTTATTAATTTTAATGCAGGATACGCGTGAATTTCGTTAGGAACTCCTACGTTTATCAATTCACATTAATCAATCCAGCTTTAAATTCAATTTGATTCAGATAGGAATACCTAAATGTGGTACATTTTTCCATTCCGAAAAGGGCATCATTTAGCCCTAAGAATGAATAAGATTCTGTTAATTGATTTCTAGGTCTAATTGATACGTTATTGGTTTTAGTATCTATATTTGAATGGTATGTAAGACAGGTCATGTCTGAATCTGTTTCCGTTCATATATTCTCTAGGATAGAGCATCTATACGAAAAATAGACTATCAATGACTTTTCAACCATGGGTACATATATATCCTTAAAATACTGAAACGGCTGCCATTATTGGTATCAAACCAATAGCGATTCAGACAAGCTAAATCTTCTATTCGATAATTGGGCCAAAGAAAAAACTTTAAGTTAATTAATTCATTTTTATCTTTATCAAGATCTTTCGCTTTGTTCAACAATTGACTACAGTTGTTCTTGGTGCAAAATACTGAAGTTCTATCAACAACATTTCGATTTTTAGTCTTTGAATTGAAACAAATTAGAATTCTGAACTCCCTACGGCGTCTGGGCGATAAAATATTTTCCGGAACAAGGAAATCAAAACTATTCCTATCAACATATTCTTCTTCTCGGTATGCTTGATTAGTTTGCTGCTTACTTATATGAACCAATGAAATGCCTAAGGTTTTATACATAAGAAATTGACCGTCATTTTTTACAGACAGACGCGTGGGTTCGATAACCAATACTCCCCTCTTGATCAATTCTTCAAGACTCAAATTCTTCTGAATCAGCATTATATCCAAACTCATTTCTCTTCTTTGAATCGAAGATATAGTAATTTTTCTTGGATTTTTCAGTCTAAGCAAGAGACAATATATTTTGACATTATTGATCACTCTTTGATTTAAAGCATCGCCCCACCGTAATTGAAAAAAGAAATAACGTTTCAGAAAGAAATCTAGTTCTGCTTCTGTCTTACTTTTGTATTGTTTTTTCTTTTTACCTTTTTTTATCTTTGATACTGCATAATCTTCTTCAATCTGTTTTTCTTGTTTTCTTGGGAGATTTGATCTAAGATCTCCTCGTCTTTCGGCCGTGTCTTTTTCTTTTTGATTTCGATTTTTATTCTTTATGTTTTTATTTGATGATATAACACATTCACCTTTTTCTTTTCCGTCGATGTTTTTATTTTCACTAACAACATTTTCATTTAGATTTAAATTGAAAAGAAAGACTTTTCTTGGGATAACCCACGGTTTCGTTTTATATAGATTATAAAGTAGTACGAATTCTGGAAAGAACCAAAGTTCCAAACTCGAAATGGGACGATTTAGTATTTCTTCATTCATTCCCATCCAATCAAAAAAAACCTTTTTTGGACTTCGATAATTTATTTTCGGATTTGGATTTTTCAAAAGGGAAAAAAGGCCCTTTTTATCAAATAAGGGATAATTCTTACTACCAATTTTAGTATTTTGATTACCCATGTTATCGATCTTGACCCAAGTCTCAATATCAACTTTTTTTCTAAGATAAAAATGGATAATTTTCCAATTCAAATATTTTCTCTCATAATAGTTTTTTCTATATCTAATATCGCCCTTTTCCAGATACTGATTGATAGGAGCATTTTCTAATATATCCATATCAGAAGGGTTGTGTTTATGTGTGTTAGAATTATAAAAAAAATCTGGGTTCTTATTTACCTTTCGTTCACGTTCAAAAGATGATTCATAAATCGCTGAGTTTCGCCTATTTTCATAATTAATATATTTATATGACAAAAGATCATATCTAGAGTTTTTTTGAAAATTCTCTTTTTGATTCAATATCGAATATACTTCGGAATATTTGTGTTTTTTGGACTGAATTAATTGATCTTTTTCATATAAATTCGATTTGGAACTTTGATTTTGAACCATACTATGTTGATTAACTCTACTTCGCCATTTTGCTGATATTAATTTAGACCACTTAATTGGGGATAAATCATATTGATAATGTTCTTTTAACCACCCCTTCCATTGATCCATTGCATAACTCGTAAGTTTCTTAAGACTGAATTCCGAATGAATTAGTCGTTGTCTTTCGAAAGAATGTTTTATTTCAGTCTTAAGAAAAAAATACCTCCCGGGGTTGTGAAAAACAGACCTTAATTTATACAAGTTAAAGTTAATAGCTTGAGTTTGTGATAATTTGTAAAATACATAGGCTTGGGACAAATAGGATAAGTCACAAAAAATATGTGAATTTGTCTTATTGTTAATATTAGCAATGGATTTTTTTATAGTCGAAATAAAGTAAATTGTATTGTGATTTTTTTTATTAATTCTTTCGTACTTTGTTTCATTAATGGACTTATCCCTAAAACTTTTTTTTGATTCAATAAAAGGTTGTGTATTGAGTCTGGGAGTATTAATGATAAATAAAAAAATCTCTATGTATATTTTTTCGACGAAAATTTTTATAAAAGAATCTAATTTAGAGATTAATCGTTTATTTCGTCTTTTTAATATTTTCCAAATCGTTTTGGAA